CCCGTTTCATTTCCTTTTGCCGAAGTTCGTTCAGTCGGTAAGCATCCCGTTAGCTCTTCATATTTCCTAGCCCATCTATCCCCACTATCTCCGAATTCTGTAAGCCGTAAGAAGTCCGTAAAATGTGAATAAAGTCCTCACGCGAAAGTGAATCGCCTTCGCTTATCTTGTTTTTTAAGGTCAGTTCTTGTATGATGTCGACGAAGGTCTCATGTTCACGATTATTATTCTTGCAAAACTCGGAAAGTATGAAAGCACATTTATTCCTCAAGCTGTCGATTGTGTCAATCGGAAGTGCATACGGCAGATCAGCTTCCTCTACCTAGGTATGGATTGGATGCTCCTCCTGCTCGGGCAGGACTCTCAGACGGCTATGATCGGACAATAGAGTATGTAAGATATAGCTCGTGCCTCTTAGGCTTAACAAGATGGGGTTCGGATGAAAACGGATCCCGCTAATCCAGTCTATTCTATTTTGAATAGTCCAGGTAGTTGACTACAGGATCGGATCCTCTGTCTTTGCCTGAAACTTTCACTGTCTGTCAAAGGAATAGCTGAACTACTACATTGATTAGGCGGATCTAACTCTTTTGAGAAATGCCCAGAGGCGTCTGTCTACTAGTTCAGTTGAGAACAAGGTGTCGAACTAGACTGATAACTGATCGTCTATCGAAGCGCCTCTTTAAAGGCAGGATGCCAAGAATCGTGCCTCTATATACGAAGAGCAGGCATGCGTGGGACTTTAGGACAAGACTCCGTAAGACCTTTGTTTAATATGCCTTTTGTTTACGACGAATAGGAATAGGTTCTTTTCAGATTTGACATAAGAGGGTAATTCGTCAAATTGGAATCGGATCTAACATGTGCAGCCTAAGCTTACTTCTCTTGGCTCCCGGCGGGGTTGTCTAGTCCTAAAGCTAACCAGTTTACTTACTATTATATAATAAGCCTTAGCCTTCGGCCCATGAAATAGAGATGGCCCGGACCCAAGATTCAGATGGGCTGGATGCTTGGATATTCTTTTCTTTCTTCTAGTAGGGTGGTATGGTAGTCCATTTCTTACTTACCAGGCTGGGATATAATCTAAGGTAAGGTTGCTTTCTATGTAGGTAGGAGAGCCTAATCTCTGTACTAGCTCTATCTATCAGGGAAGAAGGGAGGCGATTTCAAAGCGAAGCATTAACTGAAGGATGCGCTTGCCCATGGCCTCATCTTCCCATTTTTTGAGTCTTTAGTCACCGAGAAGACTACTTCTGTAGCTTAAAAACTTAGGACACCACTTTTTCTAAAGTCGGGTGCAAGTCTTGCTGAGTCAACTCTCAACTCATAATTTATTAAGAAGAAAGCTTAAGAAATTGGCAAGAAGTAGGATAGGAGGAGCATTAGTAGCGAATCCCTGAGATTGGAATTCAATCTCGAGAAAGTCATGAAACTTGAATTCAAATTGAATAGATCCGTAAAGCAGAATAATGATTGTCATCTGAAGTAGCCATTCCCCTTTCAGTAGTTGAAATACTTTCATCTGTCTAAATGCTTTCCGTAACTCCTTTGATCGAATTTAGAGTAGCTCGTGGATGAACAGATTCGAGAATCAATAAAAAGGTTCCGCTAACCAACTGATACCGTAGTAGAAGATTCGGCTAGTGATCCACCTCTCGATTTCCCAATAGAAAGAGTTATTCTATGAAAAAAAATATAGTTTTTTTTCTTCTTCACATATACAAGCTAAAACTACAGCCAACAGGGTGGAAGTTGTGTCTTTACAGTAACTCTCCTCTAATAGCGTAGGCCGTCCTCCTCTATGTGTCTACAACTTAGGATTCTGTTGGAGCCGTGCTTGCACAGCATGATGATGATAAGAAGAAGAGAGCTTTGGACTAATTTAGCTAAGTTGTTCAATGATAATAATGCATAAAAGAAATTCACAGCTATGGAGAAAACCTGTGCAGCAGTCATAGCAGCGCTTTCAGGTTAAGTTATGGAAGTTCCGTTTTTTTTCGGGGAAGCCAACCAAGCAAGCAAATCTGTTCTACGATCGGGTATTGTGCCTATTGGATTAGCTGCTAGTGGGAATCTATTCTGTATTATAGCTTTCTCTTCCTTTCAGTCCCTCGTCCATGAATGTGACTCCCTTGCTGGAAGGTCTCCCACGTATAGAACTATAAAGAAATGCCTGTAAGGTCTTTGGTCACTCCTTGGCAGCCTGTCCTAAGTCTAAGAAGCAGGTGACCCCTAATCCACCTGAGGGTGGTAGCAAGGCTACCTCTGAGGGCGATTGGATTAAGGTACAGAAGAAGGGAAAGGGGAAAGATGTTCTAGATAACAGAGTTTCCGATCTGCCTGTCTCTTCATAAGAGCGAGGGTTTTGAATATTAGTCTTGCTGTCCGCTCTGAGCCTGAGAGGATTTCTGATCGTTTAGAGGATCCTGTTAGCCATGCTCCTCTAGCCTTCAACAGTCAGGGTGAGTTGTCAGCTTCTTCTTTGGGGTGAAGGCCCTTCTAACTCGGAAGTAGGGTCACAGTATACGGATACCCCTGTGATAGACAGGGATCTTTCTCTTGTTACAGGTGAACATTCTGAGGGGAAACCCGCTTTGGCCTTTTCTACTCCCACTGGGATTTCGTTAGGGGGAAGCTCTGAACCCCTCACTCTTTCTCCGGACCATAAGCCTTTGGGTGGTTGGTAAGGTTGTCGACTCTGAACGAATGATTTTATGTGAAGAAGAGGTGGTCACTATTATAAAGAATCAGATCCCGTTACAGTTAGGAAATAAAGTGCCATCCGAGAGTCTTCTTCGTCTTTTGCCGGAACTCTTTTCTCTAAAGGCAGTGAAGTGAGCCGAAGGAGAGGCTGGATGGAATGAAGCTCGACCCGCGGGAGAGGAAGCATGATCAATCCGATCTTGTTTCAGAAGCTGGTAGAGAGTAGAGAATAGAATAGGCTGTGATGCCGGGAGAGATATTTTTTATCTTGAGAGATCCTTTGAATACGACCAGGGGGATAGAAGCCCACGGAGCGGTAGGCTAAGCCGGAAATAGAGAGATGTGATTAGATTAGCACGAGGAGGGGAAGAATCTTGGTCGTGGGATAGCAGTTTTTGAATCAGTCTCATTTGGCGTTCAATAAGTAGAAGATCAAGGCAGCTTCTGCTTTTAGGTCAGCTCTTTGGCTCCTTGCTATAAAGAGTGAAGTGACCTTCGGGCGAGGAGAAAGTCAGTAAGAATAGGACCGGAAACTGTGCGTTTGGCTATTGGTGAGTCTGTCTTTCTTGAGAAAAAAAAAAAATGGAGCGACCAGCCCCTCCATTTGGGTCATGAGACTAGCCAACTGTCTATCCCTGTGGGCTAACTCAACTTATAAGCTTGCTATCTTAGCATCCACTTGGGATAACCTTTCACTTGGATACGATCTAAATTCCACATTCAAGAAAGAACCAGACCAGGCCAACCAAGAGATAGGATCAGATGAAGGAGAGAGAACTACTATTGAAAGAAGGCGAATCGCTACTTCTTGTTGCTATAAAATGGTAAAATACTACTTCTTGGACTGTGCCGACACCCGAGAAGACTAATTAGAGATTTGCTAAGCGAACGAGCCTGAAAGCGCTTCTCCTAGCTTGATCTTAAGTCTTATACATTAATTAAGCAATCTGACTTATATGCTCCTCTCCCCTTGCTTTATTACACCGATAACTGCAGATGAAGCGAAGGACATCGATTATCTATTTAGACGAACGAAGAATAAGATAAAGGCATCTAATTCACCCGCATCTGTTGGAGGAAGGAATGGACAGATAAATACATACTTTTTCTCCTTTCTCCCATAAAGCTTCCTTTCCTGAATCTTAGCTCTTATCTTTCTTATTTATTCTGACTACTATCACTTTATAAACCGGGCCTGGATAATTAAAGCTTAACGTATCAGGGTAGTACGCCTGGAACAAGAAGGTTCGTCGTACAATTTCGGCGATTACAAAAACAAAGGAGTATATCCCTCTCCCTTAGTGTCTTTCCACTTCCGTCGTTCAGGAACAAACACTTCGCCTAATTCTTTTGAATCCCGGCCCGCTTTTTCCCCCACTAACTAATTACGTTACGACCACTGAACAAACTTGGTTGACGCACATAGTTTATGCGCCGCTAATGTAGCGGCTTGTCGAGCATTTGACAAACTCACACCATCCATTTCAAATGGGATTTGTCCTGTGGACACACGAGCAATCCAACCCGCAGGATTTCCTTTTCCTCTTCCCATTCTGACTTCTGTAGGTTTCCCGGTAATAGGGAGATCTGCGAGAACTCTTACCCATATCTTACCATTTCTTCGGAATTGTCCGCTCATAGTACGATGGAATTGCCCAATTATAGCTCGACGCGCTGTTCAATGGCTCGATATGAAAGACGACCAGCTCTACAACTTTTAGTGCCATATCTTCCAAAACCAAGTCGTGTACCGTCCGCAACCCCTACTACATCTGCCTTTACGATATTTACTATATTTCGTACGTTTCGGATATATCACGTCCCCTTTCTTTTTGACTATATGAAATCCACACTTTGACACCTGAGATTCCGTAACGAGTAGATACTTCCGTAGGAGCATAATCTATTTTCTGGTTAAATACATTACTAGATGTTTTTCCATACTTTTTGCATTCAGTTCTAGCTATTTCTGCACCTTCTGATCGACCTGAACAACATATACGGATCCCCTCCACCCCTTTTTTCATTACTAATTGAATATCCTTCACTATTTGACTAAAAATGGAGCGAAATGATCTTGTTTTGTTCCTCGGTTGAAAAGAGATATCTTGAGCAATCGGAGAAGCACTTTGATAAACAGATTTGATCTTGACCGACTCAATTAAGGTATTAGTCTTTGTTCTATTAGACAACAAAGATCGCATTTTTTTCACTTCGTTCAAATAAAAGTTGTACCCGTACGGAATTCTTCTGTTTCTCAGTATGATCTCTATCATCATCTCTATTCCCTTTATCAATTCTCCTATCCCACCTAGGTCTATGAATTTCTCTATCAATTCCATTACCTTATCCTTAGCCATGAGGTTCCAACATTTTTTCCTGAATTTTCGTAGGAGTTGTTCCCGGGCATACTCAAAAAAAAGGTTATTATACACCCCAACCCCGTCCCTTGGAAAGAAAAAGGTAGCACCGAAGAAAGGAAAGAGCGAGATGGTGGTTTTTGTTGTTCCCGCGAAGCGAGGATGATTCGACCAGCGAATGAAGTGGGTCAACTTTTTGTCTTCGGCCAAAAACTTTTTCTCGCTGGTCGAGCTTTCGACAAAAAAAGCGAAACGTATTCTCTTATCTAAGCTTCTTCCCTGTGCATTAGCTCCCCCCATGGTAGATGGTTCAAGCACGCCCGGTTCCACGAAATGATTGAGAACTACGACGGGGTCGAAATGCATTTGGTTCTTTGTCTTCAATAAGTATTGCATGACCGAATAATTCAAGGAAGGGCGCACCGCAGGGAGGGTACTTTTTAGTGGATGACTCGTCGGGCTGTCGGCGGGGGACTTCTTTGACTTCTTTGAGAAAAAGAACTTGAATAACTTCGTTTTTCTGAAGGAGTCGTCATTTAGGAGGGCTATTTCATTTACAAGCCCGGCGTATTTCGGATGCTTGAAGGCCCCGCTGACCCGAAGTGATTTAGAAAGATTCTTCTTTATCGATGGTGATCGGTCATGGTATCCATAGCGTTGCTTCTTTTTCGGCCAAATCCTGATTTCGTTTTGCTTCTCCCGGTCGTCGAGCCTGATCGACTCGACTCTTTTCGCTGCCCCCCCGGCTCTCACTTCGTTTCGTTCTTCTTCTGTACCATCGCTTGAATGAAGACACCCGATCGGCCCGACTTTACCAAATGCCCACCACTGGCCCTTCCCCTTTCCGGGTCTGGATTTTTCGCGTCGTTTCTGTCGTCGTGGTCGACGGGGAAGAAAGAAATGAATGAATGTTCTTTTGGGAAAATGTAGAATAATACACCTACCGAGACGAAAGCCAAAGGTGAGTCTAGTAGGTGGACGTATCGAACCGAAATAAGATCTAAGATTGACATCTTGATACACTGATTTACCATAATAATAAATAGAGTCAATGCAGACTCCGCCGTGGGAAGAGCCGCTTCTTTCTTGCTTGATAGGGGGGCTTCCATTCACCAACGCAGACTAAAAGTGCTCTCCGAACCGTGCTGGATAGTCGCCCATCACACGGCTCTCAAACCCAACCTGTGGTGGATCCCGGGTGACAAAGTAAAAGCCTTTGATCCTTTGCCCCATACTTTGAGATGCTCCTCCCCGCCGATCAAGCGGCGACGCTGCTCTTAGCTTTAAGCCGCTATCGTTCGGTTCGGATAAGTCAAGCCCCTTCGGTCAGTTCGCTCAGGTGATCCTCCCTTATCTTCCCTAACGTTCAGAGTTGTTCTGGTTTGAGAAAGGAGCACCGGCCGAGCGCCCTGAATGAATAAGAAATTGACAGCAGAGGTAATTGCAAATTCTTATTCGAACGAGTTGAAGCTAACAACATGTCGATTACACACCGGGGGTTGCTAAGAACTGAGGGACAATGCCCCTCTAACCTAAGTGGGCCTACCTGCGAAGCAACTGGTACTTGAGCGGGCGGGGGGGGGGCGGTTTGGTTTCGTGCAAGGCCCTCGCAGCAGGAAGAGGCAGTTGTCATTTGAAAGAAAACGCTCTTTGTTTGTATAAGGTTCCAAACCTCCGCACCCTGATGAAAAAGCCCTTTCTTTTCTATCTTATTAGTAAAGCCTAAACGTCCTTATTGAAGCCTAGCTAACGAGAAATCAAAGCGATAACGCACCTTTCCTAAGATTAGAATCGAAATAGAAGAGAAGGCCTTTCTTTCTCAAAGTCAACTTTCTCCCTTCCCTTCTTGCTTTAGAAAGATTGCAGCTAGCGTGCTGGACTAATATAATAGAAAGTCAAGGCTCTTCTCCTGTTCTACGAATCTACAACTCTCTTTACTGAGCGAGACTCCATCTATATCCCTACTAGTGGTTATTCTTTCCAGGCCATTTGTTTGACAGCTTAAACTAGACCCCACTTTCGATTAGATAGGTTTCGGTCTTAATCAAGATAGGTCAAGGGCGCGTCGGAACGGTCGGTAGCTACTTAGTCTCATCCGAGAGTCTCATCTCCTTGTACTGCTTTTTTTCTTTTTCAAAGAAAAAAGGTCGATTTAGGCTCCTTCCCTTCCACCGCATAGCTGCGGTAGCAGGTACTACGAGCCCTCTGTCCCACGCATTTAACCGGCTCGCGTGGTTCACCGGTTCCACCGAAAACTCTCATTTGTTGAAGCGGAGCATAGTGCGCTTTAGGCGCCGAGCGAGAAAGGTCTCTTCTTTCGTTTCGGTTTATTCACTGATCTGAAACTTAGCACTTGTTTTCTTATTGATTCCAGGGGCGGCGGCGTTCTTGAATGAAGTCTATCCGAACCGAATTAGCACTTCTCAGATCAGGTGAGGCCTCTCCAGCGGAGCTGGGCGCCGGGGCCCTGGCTGCACTAGCGATTGGCACATAGGGGAGTGGTTGCCCGGCTTTCTCGGCCTGGTATCCTGCACCTCGCGTTCATGATATCTACATTCAACTGTGCCCCGGAGACACGGTCGAAGCACGCCCGCCCAGTGTGCTTCTTTCACGACATGCTCTGGTCCCGGGTGTCTTCCAGTGGTCTTCTAGCGTTAGAAGAAGTCGTGTCCGTCCCGGACATCTGCAACGCCCTTCCCCGCCTTTTTTTATATGGGGTGAAGGAAAAGACTGACCCCTTCGGTGACTTTCGCGGTCGCCCTCACTGAACCGACTTGAATCTGAACTACGATTCAGATCAAGTCTTACCGAAATCGGATTTCCTTTTCGTGCCATATGCGCTTAGACTTTACTTTTTTCCCTTTTTTATTCCCGGTCCAATATTAGTTCTCGAAGATCTTCGTTTCCGTGTAGAAGCAAACTCTCCAAATTTATGACCTCCTTCAGTGATCTTACAACGAACAGGAGTTTTTCCATTGTAAATTCGTACGGAGCAATCAACGAATTCCGGCAAAATAGAAGAAGATGTGACCCAATTTTCCTGTTCAAAAGAAGATCTCTCTTCTTCTTCATTCTCAACAGGAATGCATCAAAAAAAACTGCCCTTCCATATAGATCGTCGTGGTATGAACTCAGAATTTATTCGCTTCGATTCCGCCCCTACTTCAATTAAAGCTAGCTCCTACTCCTCCTTCATCGTCGTTGGTCCTTTTTTTACATTGTATAGTGAGAAAGCTCACCTCTGCCTTTAGACGAGATCTTATATATGATTCTCGTAAACCCTAGGAGCCTCTTTTCCTTCTGCCCAGCTCCCCGAAAACAACGCTCGACTTGCATGTGTTAAGCATATAGCTAGCGTTCCTTCTGAGCCAGGATCAAACTCTTCTTTTGACTAGACTATGAAAAAATAAGGGTTCTATTCTATCTGGTAGAGTCAACAGAATGGAGTTCCTTGTCTGTAACTCAAGAAAGTGCATCTCTTTCTCTGCCATTCCTACTTTCTTGATAGTTATAACCTATTAAGAAGGTAGGTTCAGTCCAGGAGGCTAGTTTGAAATGAAACCCGGACTCGCTGAGGTTCACACACCTTTCTTTATGAAATTACACAGCAAGCTGGAAGCTTGGTACTAATAGCCTCTAGAGTATAGAGGGGCTATGGAGAGGCGCGCAACTGTGCTTCCTCGCTTCGCCAAGAAAAGCACTTCTTCCTGGTTGAAGGGCGCGCTACAGGCCTACGCTTGTTCCTGCGCGAGAATTTCCGGCGGCCGTATCTTGCTCCTTTCTTTCGCCTCAGTAGTGAGCGCTGCTAGATCTGATTCAACTGAATATGGGACTTGGATAGCTAGAGCTAGGAGGAAGGGGCGTGAGATAGGCTTCTAGTCAACCGATTAAGACTACTACTTCTTTCTAGTAGACACTAGAGCGATGGACTGTGAGAGGAAGCAAGTGAAAGTTACTACATGAGGAAGTCAAGTGAAGGCAAGGACGAAGGAGATGAGTTTACAGACTCTGGAGTTGGGGCTCGTTCTCATTGATACTGAGGGAATTGTGTGATGGATGCTCTTGATGCCACTTGACTTGCTTCTTCCTTCGTTAACATCAAAAGGGAGTGTATTAAAGAGAGTGAAATTGAATGGTAGTTTAGCTCACTCTGAAAGGATATCTGCTTTGGCTGAGGTGCCTGTGAATGGGAATGAGCCCGCAACCGGGACTCTACATACAGAATAAGGCAACCTATCTCAATCAGCTAGAGCCATTGCAAGTTCATCCACTACAAGCTTACCGGACTAGAGATCCTATCCCTCTCTACCTTACCAGGACTCTACCTAAGGCCTAAGTAAGGCCGACTGAGTCAACGAGTTAAAGAGGACAACACGAAACAAAACAAAAGAACAGCCCGTACTCTCTATCTATCCAATTTCTTACTGAACTTGACTTATCTCCGAAATATCCACCATACTGCGATGGGACTGAGTCTGATCGATTCGGCTAGATAGCTCAGAGTTAAGGGGTGTAAGGGGAAGGAGTGGTACCATTTTCATCTAAGTAAATTGAGAAGACAGAAATATCGTAAGTAACAATCGCGCAAAAGCCATAGCACAAGTTCTTTTTTATCATTTGAATTTCTCAAAAAGTCTTTATTTCATTGACATGTCCGATACCATCTTAAATTATACCATCCAACTTCTTTCGGGGTTAGCGTTACCCGCGGCTCTCCAAATCATAGCCAGCTGGCGAGTCGCCCGGCTACGCAATTTAACAATCCACAACTATACGGAGAAAGTGGATGAGTCAGTTGCAAATACCATAAAGGAGCAGCTGAGCGAAAGAGTCATAACGCCGCTGTTTACCAATAATAATGTGGTGTTGCCGCCCGGAAAGAATGCCTATGACGTCATAGACGCCTTAGTGCCGGGGGACAACGTGCAATTACTTGCGGCGATGTATCACGATCTTTGTTGGCTGGGAGTGGAAAGTAATACATACCTACTATTACTAGAAACTCTCAATTTCTTGTGACTCCATGTGTGAATTCGAACTTTTTGGTATTTTCTGTTTTGTCGAGAGGAAGGATCCAAATGCCCCATCAATAAAGTGAGGGCTTTCCGGACCTTCCCCAATCCTCACTCCCCCTTTTTCAAAAAGAAGCCCCGCTCAACAACCCTCTCTGATAAGGAAGAAAACGAAAGAATCTCAATTTTACGACAAATCCGGTCCGATGGCTGTTCTCCACTAACCACAAGGATATAGGGACTCTATATTTCATCTTTGGTGCCATTGCTGGAGTGATGGGCACATGCTTCTCAGTACTGATTCGTATGGAATTAGCACGACCCGGCGATCAAATTCTTGGTGGGAATCATCAACTTTATAATGTTTTAATCACGGCTCACGCTTTTTTAATGATATTTTTTATGGTTATGCCGGCGATGATAGGTGGATCTGGTAATTGGTCTGTTCCGATTCTGATAGGTGCGCCTGACATGGCATTTCCACGATTAAATAATATTTCATTCTGGTTGTTGCCACCAAGTCTCTTGCTCCTATTAAGCCCAGCCTTAGTAGAAGTGGGTAGTGGCACTGGGTGGACGGTCTATCCGCCCTTAAGTGGTATTACCAGCCATTCTGGAGGAGCAGTTGATTCAGCAATTTCTAGTCCTCATCTATCTGGTATTTCATCCATTTTAGGTTCTATCAATTTTATAACAACTATCTCCAACATGCGTGGACCTGGAATGACTATGCATAGATCACCCCTATTTGTGTGGTCCGTTCTAGTGACAGCATTCCCACTTTTATTATCACTTCCGGTACTGGCAGGGGCAATTACCATGTTATTAACCGATCGAAACTTTAATACAACCTTTTCTGATCCCGCTGGAGGGGGAGACCCCATATTATACCAGCATCTCTTTCGGTTCTTCGGTCATCCAGAGGTGTATATTCCCATTCTGCCTGGATCCGGTATCATAAGTCATATCGTTTCGACTTTTTCGGGAAAACCGGTCTTCGGGTATCTAGGCATGGTTTATGCCATGATCAGTATAGGTGTTCTTGGATCTCTTGTTTGGGCTCATCATATGTTTACTGTGGGCTTAGACGTTGATACCCGTGCCTACTTCACCGCAGCTACCATGATCATAGCTGTCCCCACTGGAATCAAAATCTTTAGTTGGATCGCTACCATGTGGGGGGGTTCGATACAATACAAAACACCCATGTTATTTGCTGTAGGGTCCATATTTTTGTTCACCATAGGGGGACTCACTGGAATAGTTCCGGCAAATTCTGGGCTAGACATTGCTCTACATGATACTTATTATGTGGTTGCACATTTCCATTATGTACTTTCTATGGGAGCCGTTTTTGCTTTATTTGCAGGATTTCACTATTGGGTAGGTAAAATCTTTGGTCGAACATATCCTGAAACTTTAGGTCAAATCCATTTTTGGATCACTTTTTTCGGGGTTAATCCGACCTTCTTTCCCATGCATTTCTTAGGGCTTTCGGGTATGCCACGTCGCATTCCAGATTATCCAGATGCTTACGCTGGATGGAATGCCCTTAGCAGTTCTGGCTCTTATATATCTGTAGTTGGGATTTGTCGTTTCTTCGTGGTCGTAGCAATCACTTCAAGCAGTGGAAACAACAAAAGATGCGCTCCAAGTCCTTGGGCTGTTGAACAGAATCCAACCACACCGGAATGGATGGTACAAAGTCCTCCAGCTTTTCATACTTTTGGAGAACTTCCAGCTATCAAGGAGACGAAAAGCTCTGTGAAGTAAAAGAAAAAAAGGGTCGCCGATTGCTACTAAGAACCTAACAGAACTTTTCAAAATTGAAAACGGATCAGTCGACCTGGTCTAGGAATCTATTCTAACTATCAACGAATTCTTCCAATTTTAGGCGGGATGGGGATTGTAATTATTTAGACTTCTCGAGGTATAATGACGGAGGCTAGATTCGAAGGAATCGGCGGATCAATTTTGTGTTATATATGGTAATCCTTCTGATATCCGAATTAGATCCTAAATTGACTATTTGTGAAAAAAAAAAAGAGAAAGGGGGGGTTGTATAATCTCACTCCTCCCTCATTAGTTGATACTTCAAGGAGGTTTTCCCCGGAATGAAAGAAAAAAAAGAAACTGGTTCACGTAAGAATGGACGTCTTGGTTCACGCAAGAGTGCACGTAGAATACCAAAAGGACTTATTCATGTTCAAGCAAGCTTCAACAATACCATTGTGACTGTTACAGATGTAAGGGGTCGGGTGGTTTATTGGGCCTCCGCCGGTACTTGTGGATTCCGGGGTACAAGAAGAGGGACACCATTTGCTGCTCAAACTGCAGCGGGAAATGCTATTCGTACAGTAGTGGAGCAAGGTACGCAACGAGCGGAAGTTATGAAAAAGGGTCCTGGTCTCGGAATCCCATCTTCCAAGGTCAGGAGCCACGGAGCCAGAAGACCGTTCGACGATCTACTTCTGATGTCATCCCCTTCTGTTCCCTCCCTGTTGAATATCCCAACTATTCTCTATCCAATTCCGGGGAAAGATTTTGTCTTGAAATGCCGATAAGGAATAGCCAGTTATAGAAGCGGGTGGCAGGGAATGAAAGCACTCCTGTGCTATCAAAGTAGAGATATTAGTTAGAGCTAGGGGCAGGCCATCTATTCCTGCTTGACTTTCTTCAAGATACGAAATGAGCAGCCGTTTTTCGTGACATCATATCACTATTCGGCAAGTCAATCCCGCTTACCGGCTCAATATATCTCTCAATAGATTCGCTTGCCACAACGACCGGACAGGATAGGAGATCGCCCAACCTTCCAATTTCTCTTTCTGAAGCAACTATAACGGATGGGCAGCTTCCCTACCTACTGGGGATTTTTTTTTCCCGCTCCAACTTCGGATTCTTGGAAATAATCCCCGGTTCTATGATTTAAGGTTAGGAGTTTCATTATTAGCAAGATCCCCAGCTATTGAATCTGTTGTCGTCGGCGGGGCTACTTCTTCTTTCGAAATGAGAAGAATAGCGTAGTCAAAGTAGGCCAAGTCGGTAGCCTTTTCTGAAACTCTTGGGAGAAGGGCTGTAGGATTAGAAAAAGGCCTAACTGCTGTTGAAGGAATAGGGGCTGTTTCGGCTCTTGGAGTAAGGGGAGAAGGGCTGAGTGCCGGTGAAATGCTTTTTGAGACTTGCCCCACTCAATGGAAATTGATTTAGGCAAGATCCCACGTCCAAGAGTCTTATTCTGATTCTGCTTTCACTCTTATCAAGGAAGGAGGCCACCAAACCAAAGGGGAGGTCTTTGCTTGCTTTTCCTGTTAGAGATGCTAGTCTTTTTGTAATAACTGCTCTGAAGATGTTTTCAGGAATAAGAGAAGACGGTGCTCTTTCATCAGCTCTTTGGCTATTTGCTTGCGATAAAGAAAGAGTGAATTGATCCGAGCCAAGTAGTTCGGCTAAGCCGGAAAGAAAGAGTTAGATCCTCTTTGAGATGAAATGCGGCAATGTCCTAATCAAACCAGGCGCAAGGTCAATGATTTCGCTCAAGGCTCAAGGCATAAAGGCTCTTATTCCTTCTGCATTGGTCTCGGAGGGCCCTCGCTCTAAAGGGTTGATGGCAGCTTTCCTGCTCTGTCAGAGATAATTGGAATGGAATTGGTGTGGTTTGCTAGCTCTTTCTTTTGAGACGAATGAATTCCGAATAAAGGAAGGCGGTCGTGATAGGGAAAGGCCTTTCCTTATTACCAGGAAAGAGAAAATGGGCCAAATCGCCTGCTAGAGAAGAAGCTCTTAGGGAATCGATCTAGACTAGATGATATGCCGGTGCCATTAAACTAGCTGCCAGAACGAGTTCAAGAGATGAGGATCCAGGTAGTGAAGTCACCCTCGGGGGAAGAATAATTCCATTCACTTGTGAAACTGCTAAGAAGAATAGCTTTTCTCTGAATCCGCCACTCACTCTCTTTCGGGTAGGGTTAACAAGAAAGTCAAAGCAATCTCCTCAACCTAGAAAGAGAACTCCCGGCTAGAAAGAGAACTCCGGGATCTTCTTTTTCTTCTTAAGAACCCGAAGGCGAACTAATCCGTCTTGGTGCAGCTCCTAGTCCTGATCGATTGGCTACCGGGTGTTCACTCAAACTAAAAAGAAAAAAAATGGAAATAGTGAATCAAGATCTAGACTATCCTCTATCCGGAGAGATATGCCCCTATGAGCGACTATGCCGATCTTTATATGTTTTGGCCACGTGCGTTTCCGCTAAGAAGAAGAAGAAGGTTTGGATCTTTAAACCTTAAGAGGATGCTATCGAATGTGCTCTTGGCGCACGTGAGGGATGTGACCTATGTTAGGTCCATAAGATAGCACAGCTTTTGGTGTTCTATAATTCACCTCCGAATAATGAGTAGATAGGGAAGAGCTTTTTCTTTTTCTCTTCATAGAAGACTGATGGGTGGAGCAAGAGGTCAAATTACTATAGAAAGAAGAGTTGTAAACTATAGGGCTTCTTTTTCTATTTAGGGTTTTTTCGTTCCTTCTCTTCGATAAGAATATCGATTTGAAATGATAAAAATTCCTCTTTATTCTCTTGTGTTCAGCGAAAGAACTGCCTAAGCATACTTTTTCGGATCCAAACTTCTTTGTTCTTTCTAAGTCTTCGTCTTGCATAGAAGAACGCAACTGTTGCAAAAACGGGTCTTTCAGTAGTAGGCGGCATCCCCTCTTAGTTTTAAGTAAGCGGAACCATTCCGTTTTGGTTCTTCTCCACATTCTTACCGGGCTATCCAGGAATTTTCCTATGATTTTAGAAACTGCAATTTCGATATAGAAGGATCTCCTTATTTCTGAATAGATTATAGCATCATTTTCTTTCAAAGATATGAAATCACCTTGGGAAACTTGAAAAGAAGTAATGCTGACTATTACATTATTCACA